AACCAGATCCTTTTACCAAATTCAACGTTAGCCAGATTAGTCAACGTTTATATGTTTCGATGCAACAACAAGATGTTATTTGTAACAAGTAGTTTTGTTGGTTGGTTAATTGGTCACATTTGTTTCCTTTTATTCACGAAAAGATTATTCGACTGGATACGGATCTATCTTTTGAGTAGATCTAAGAAGGAACTTGTGTCAGCATTGGATAAGTACATTTATAAGTACCTTGGGGCAAAATTTCAGGTCCGTTTTTCACACTTTCAGTACCGTGTGTCAGAATTGAATAAGTACATTAAGTCAGAATTGAATAAATACAAAAAGAAGATTTATCAGTACCTTGTTAGGTCCCTTGGGGAAGAATTTGAATTTCTTATGCGAACCTTTCAGTGGGTTGTGTCAGAAATTCAGTACTTGCTGTTAATAAACTTGAGGAGAAACACGGGTCGGTTCGTGAATATTTTCTTATTTGTTACCTGTGCCTACTATTTAGGCAGAATACCTTTATTCATTTTTCCACATCCACTGACAAGCGTCCAAGCCCCACAACTGCAACCAAATTGGTTAGCCAGACAAGGCCGAGAAGCTGACACTTACTGGGAGGACGAGGAAGAGGAAAAGGAAGAGGAAAAGAAAGAGGAAAAGAAAGAGGAGATTGCACGAAAAAAAGTGCTATTCAAAGAAGAAATTACTCCCACGCGTTGGGGAGCGGATCTGGATGAAGAAAAAGATCAAAAAGCACCCATAGTGGTGGAAGGCATTTTAGCGTCCGATTTTTTTCAGTTTCAATGGACTCGTCCAGTACGATACATAAGCAATCAACACTTTTTTGGGGCTGTAAGAAAGGAAGCTTCACAATATTTTTTTGATACATGCCGAAGTGATGGAAAAAAAAGAATATCTTTTACAGATCCTCCTAGTTTTTCTAGTTTTAAGGAACTGACGAAAGGGCTGATATCTTCGTCCACAGTAGAAAGACTCTCCTTTGATAAACTAGACAAAGATTGGCTTTATAAGAACAAACAAAGACAAAACAACTTAAATAACGAGTTTATAAAGAGAATTGAGGCTCTAGACACGGGATTTCTTTTTCTAGATATACTCGACAAAAGGACTCGGGTTTGTATTGAGAAAATGAACGAAACCTGCCTCTGCCTACCAAAAAGGTATGATCCTTTGTTGAATGGGCCCTCTCGTGGAAGAATCAAAAAGTTTAGAAAAGTAATCGAGGATCCCGAAGAAAAGGAGAAAAGCAAAGAAAAGGAGAAAAGCAAAGAAAAGGAGAAAAGCGAAGAAAAGGAGAAAAGCGAAGAAAAGGAGAAAAGCGAAGAAAAGGAGAAAAGCGAAGAAAAGGAGAAAAGCGAAGAAAAGGCACCGAAAAGCAAAGAACAGGAGAAAAGGGAAGAAGAGGCACGTCTACGCGAAGAAGCACGTCTACGCGAAGAAGCACGTCTACGCGAAGAAGCACGTCTAAGCGAAGAAAGGGCACTTCTTCAATTGGGTGAATTTCGTGAAAAAGTCTACAATGTAATTAAATCTCGTAAATCTAGTGGAAGAAAAAAGAATGCAATGCAATCTCGTGAAAAAGTCCAGAATGCAATGCAATCTCGTCGAAGAAAAAAAAATGGAACTACAAAATCTCGTGAAAGAATCGACGATGGAACTACAAAATCTCGTCGAAGAAAAAAAAATGGAACTACAAAATCTCGTGAAAGAATCGACGATGAACCTACAGAATCTCAACTTAAGCAAATCCTTGCTCTAAATCAAATTCATGAGACCCTTTTGCCAGGTTTCATTTTCGAGTCCCCAAAATTTGAAGAGAGAATGTTCGCGATACTAAAAAGTAAAACACTAAAACTAAGAGCAGAAGGAAAATTATATTATAATCCTTTGGCAAAATTTTTTTCTAAGCCTTGGGAAAAAGGGGGGGGAAGCATTGATTGGAACCAGCGAAAACTAAAAAAGCTAAAGCAACTAAGGACTTATAAAGTGGGAGAAAGTGTGGGACGAGCGCACATCGGTCAACGCGTCCCTCGCTGGTCATACGTATTACTCCGCGAGGTCGCATACGACCTGGGCGAACCCTTTGTGACCAAGCGGGGAGATGATGAGTGCTTTGATATTATATCAGCACAATACAAATATGAAATTATTTTGAATCAGGATACTCAAAATTTACTTATCAAAAATCTTTCTAAAGATAGTAATAAGATTGATCCGGAGATTGCTAAAGAGATTAATGAGAAGGTTAAGAAGGATTTGATCAAGAGTGGGGGAGACCCTTATAGTATTGACTTTGAGAAAAGCCTTGCTCATGTTCACGTTGGCAGCCTCATCACCAATATCGAGTGGAAAACCGAGAATAAGGACGTGTGGAGGACCTCCTTGAGAGCGGTGCGCGACCAATTTTGGCATCAGGATGACATCAAAGGTGTTGCGAGCGTCCTAAGGCGTAAAAACGGAGTTGTTGTAAGACAGATTGAAATGTTTCCGCATTCCCCTCTTTTTTTGGGCTTCTTAAAAAGTACACTGTCTAGTTCTTTTAGGGTAGTGAAACCCCTTGTTTTGAAAATGCAAAATTTGATGCATAGGTTTGGAATCAAAAAAGGGGACCTTTTCACTCTTAAGGGACCTAAGAAAGAACAGACAAAAACAAAAAGGAAGATAAAAAGGAAGACAAAAAGGAAGACAAAAAGGAAGACAAAAAGGAAGACAAAAGGGAAGACAAAAAGGAAGACAAAAAGGAAGATAGACGAAAAAAAAAGCAAAGCATTGAAAGAACGTAAAAAATTGAAAAGAATCAAAAAAGAGAAAATCGAACTAGACCCCGAAGAAGAGCTGTTCCGGATGGATGGAATAGATGCATGGAATGAGCTTTATTATGGGCTAGGAGTAAGAGGTATCGTATTAATTTTTAACTCCTATTTTAGAAGATATATTGCATTGCCTTTAGCGATAATAGCTAAAAATATTGGTCGTATCTTATTTTTGCAGCAGCCCGAGTGGGCTGAGGATAGAAAGGACTGGGAAAACGAGACTCATCTTTTATGCAACGATGACGGTTTTGCTATAGGCGTCATATCCATCAGCAACTTTCCGGAGGAGTGGTGGGAATACGGTCTTCAGGTCAAAGTTTTATGGCCTTTAGAGTTGAAACCTTGGCACACAGCGGATGATAGACAAAGGATAACCAACGATTATGCTTTTATAAGGTCTTTCTGGGGACTAGCTGATTATCCTTGGGGTGGTGCCCGACCCAACCGTTCCTTTTCCATTTTTTGGGGGCCCATTTTTAACGAACTAGGCAAAAAAAGTCAAAGATTAGCAGCAGAAAAATTGGAAGGGAGCGCCTTTCGACTTATAAGAAGCGTTTTCAACCAAAAAATAAAGCAAAATTTTGTTAGAGTTCTAGGAAACCTAAAAGAAAGCATAAAACGGCTTAAAGAAAGCATAAAACGGCTTAAAGAAAGGGTTCTAGTTCTAAAAAGCACAATTTTGAAAATAATAAAAAAAAATACAAGATTGAAAGGGATAGGAGTAGATGAATCGAGTGAAACTCAAAAAGAAAAAGATTCTATAATCAGCAATGAGATAATTCATGAATCATTTAGTCAAATTCGATCTACAGCTTCTACAAATTCAGAAGAAAAAATACAAAATCTGATTAATAGAACAAGCACAATCAAAAATCAAATAGAAAGAATTACAAAAGAAAAAAAAAAAGTAACTCCAGGACTAAATAATAGTCCTAACAACAAAAAGCAAAATAATAATGTAGAATCACCAAAAAATATTTGGAAAATTGTAAAAAGAAGAAATGTTCGATTAATAAGTAAATGGAATTATTTTCAAAAAATTTTCATTGAAAAAATATACAAAATATACCTAGATATCTTTCTATGTATCATTAAGATTCCTAGAATCAATTTAACAAAAAAATTTTTTGAGAAAGACATTTCCAATACTGAAACAAATCAAAAAAGAATTACCTTTAGTTCGACTATAAAAAATATAAATAAGCGGAAGTCACAGATTGTTCCGAAATTTGCTTCCTTGCCAAATTTATCTTCCCTGTCACAAGCATATGTATTTTACAAATTATCACAAACCCTAGTTAGTGATAAGTTAAGATCTGTTCTTCAATATCGCGGAACGTCTTTTTTTCTTAAGACTGCAATAAAGGATTCTTTTGAAAGACAGGGAATATTTCATTCCGAATTAAAGCATAAGAAACTTCGAAATTTTGGAACGAATCCATGGAAAAACTGGTTAAGAGGTCAGTCTCAATACAATTTATCTAAGGTTCATTGGGAGCGAGTAGGCGCACAAACCTGGCGAAATAAAGTCAACCGACGCCATACGCCTCAAAATAACGATTTAAATAAAGGAGATTCATATGAAAAAGACCCATTACTTCATTCCAAAAACCAAGATGATTCTGAAGTATATTCATTAGTAAGAAATCAAAAAACTAAGTTTAAGAAAAACTATAAATATGATCTTTTAGCATATAAATACATTTCTTCTGAAACTAAGAAGGACTCCTCTATTTCTAAATTGCCATTACAAGTAAATAAGAGCCAAGAGATCGACTTATTTGATATACCAGAGGAGATTGTTTTCAAGACTTATTTCAAGGATTGTATACTAGACAAGAAGTTTCTAGACAAGCTTTATCGAGACAATACTTATCTACACAATTATCTAGACAATACTTATGTAGACAAGGATTATCACAAGGATTATCTAGACAAGAGTTTTCTAGACAAGGTTTATTTCAAGGATTCTCTAGACCAGCTTTATCTAGAAAAGGATTATTACAAGGATTATCTAGACGAGGTTTATCTAGACAAGAATTCTCTAGACAATTATCTAGACAAGGTTTATATGTCTCTGAAAAAAATGCGAAAGAAAAAACCTGAAAGAAAATATATGGACTTTGATTGGAAGTTTTTCGAAAAATATCTAGTCAATTTGGAGGCTGGGAAAAAGATCGA